ATAACAGATATTATTTTATCTCTAATAAATTTAAGTTTATTAGGAATACTTTTAATAAATGAATTAAAGAAATTAAAATTTTGTAAAGATGAATAAAGAGGCTTATATAAAAAGGATGCTTTCAGGATTCCGAAAGAAGCTATACTGACTGAAAAAGTTCCATTTGTTAGAAATTCATACCAATCCCAATCCATATCCATCCATTTTTTTTTATTTTGATGTAAAAGGTTTATAGACAGAGTTAACACTTTGGATAATATATCCACCCGCAGTCCTTCTTGATTGAAGAAAGGAATTCCTATAACTCCAATGAATAAAGTAAATAGACCTAATATAAGCATAGGCAATAACATCGTATTGCCCGGCTCATGGGGATACGAAAAAAAGTTCTTAGTATCGAAATAAGGAATAGTAAAGAAAGGAACCGTCATATTTCTTACATTACTATTACTGCCATATTTTTTTTTGAAAAAAAAAGGAATCCTTTCATCATTATTCCTTGTTAATAAAGGTAATAAGCAAAAATTCTTTTTAATCACCCCTTGCCCCTCTCTACCCCATAAAGATATTGAATAGACCGAGCTTTTTTTTTTGCCACTGTAAGTTTGAAAATAAACATTTAAATGTCCCTCAAAAGTAAGTAAATAGATCCGAAACATATAAAATGCAGTTAATCCCGCGGTGGAAAAAGCAATTATTGCAAAAATTGGTGAATACAACCAACTATCATTAAGAATTTCATCTTTGGACCAAAAACATCCAAGAGGTGGAATACCACAAAGAGAAAGTGTACCCACTAAAAAAGCTGTTTTTGTAATCGGTACATGTTTTCTTAAACCTCCCATAAGAACCAGATTCTGGTTTTTATCTGGAGAATAGCCAACAATAGTTTCCATTGAATGAATAATAGATCCAGATCCTAAAAACAACAATGCTTTGGAATAAGCATGAGTAATCAAATGAAACAAAGCAGCTCGATAAGAACCCATACCTAAAGCCAATATCATATAACCCAATTGAGACACTGTAGAATAAGCTAAACCTCTCTTAATATCTTTTTGAGCAAGAGCTAAAGTGGCCCCTAAAAGTAAGGTTATTACACCTATCAAAGCTATTAGATTCATTATGTAGGGTAAAACTATTAAAAGTGGGAGAAGCCGGGCGACAAGAAAAATTCCGGCCGCTACCATAGTAGCGGCATGTATAAGAGCTGAAATAGGGGTAGGCCCTTCCATAGCATCGGGTAACCATACATGAAGGGGAAATTGAGCAGATTTAGCAATTGCACCAGCAAATAATAGAAAGGCACACAAAGTAGCAAATAAAAAATTAACTTCATTATTATAAACCAAGTTATTGAATATTTCAAACAAATCCCAAAATTCTAAACTGCCCGTTATCCAATAAAAACCCAAAATTCCTAATAATAAACCAAAATCTCCGACGCGATTAGTTACAAACGCTTTTTGACAAGCATTCGCTGCAGTAGGCCGGTTGAACCAAAAACCGATTAATAGATAAGAACACATTCCAACCAATTCCCAAAAAAAATAAATTTGTATCAGATTAGAACTAGTAACTAATCCTAACATTGAAGTATTGAAAAAACTCATATAAGCAAAAAATCTCAAATATCCCTGATCATGAGACATATAATTGTCACTATAAATAAGAACCATAATTCCAACCGTAGTGATTAATATTAACATAATAGAAGTAAGCGGGTCAACCAAAAAACCAAATTCTAAAGAAAAGTCATTATTGATAGTCCAAGACCATATAGATAGATAGACAGAAGGGTTATTTTTTTGTTCAATAAATAGATAGGTTGAAAAACTCATAACTATACTTAAGAATAAAACACTAGGAAAAACCCACATACGGCGAAGATCTTTTGTTGCCGTTGGAAAAAGTAGAAGTCCTACTCCTATTAATATAGGAACTGGAAGGGGAATAAAAGGTAAAATCCATGAATATTGATATGTATATTCCATAAAAATCTTTTTATTTTTATCTTAATTAATTGTTTCTGATTTACCTGCTCTTATTTTTTTTTTTTAAATGATAAAGGATCGGTTAATAAAATAAAAAATTAAAATATACAAAATATAGAATTTTCTAGCCTTAATTATTTTGAATCCTTTTTAACTATTTTAAAAATTTCATCAAATCAAGAGATTATTCAAATGATATGAAAAAATTACTATTGAAAAATAAAAAAAATAAACATAGTACTTTTTGTAAAATTTGATGAAAAAAATGAAAATTTACATTTTCATCTTAATTATTATTACGTATTATTAAGTATTACAACAATTTATATATCTATAGAGAAAGGATAAATACTTACACGAAAAGAAGTATTTGATCTGAATCCTAAAAAACTATAATTTTTCCCAGAAAAGTTATTTATTTTAGTTTGGGGTATTCATAATCATTATCATTAACCGATTTATTTTTGGAACTGAGTTGATTGTCTTTTATTTTTTTAGTAAAGACTATGATCATCAAACTATGACATACAAGACTTGACTTTACCTCAAATTAAAAGGAGGAATTAATAATAAAAAAAAAAAAATAGCTTTTATAAAACGATTTATTTTATATCGTCACTTTTAAAATTATATGTACTCTTTTTTTGTGAGCCTGGCCAATTAAATTAAAAATTAATAGAAAAAATATAAAATTTTTAATTAATAAGGTAAAGGTATAGGGGTTGGTTTATTAAAACTTTCGGTATTTTTTAGTATGTATTTTAGCACCATTTTATTATCTGTATAAATGCATGTAGCGCTACAATACAAAAAAAAATAAACTATACGGGGATATTAAAATTAAAGAAGGGTACACAGTCCTTTTTTGTATTTTTTTTTTGATTATCAGATCAAATTTAATCAATTAGATTTTTATGACATAGCGAATTTTATAGATATGGATTTGAATGAGGATATAAGAGAAACAATAAAATAAATATTAATTATTCGATATTGTCTGGAATATAAAAAATCGTTTTTTTATTATTTATAATAAAAAATATAAATAAAATAATAAAAAAAAAATATATATTTTATTCCTAGTACTATATTTACGCTTTTTTTCTATAATTCATATTTTTATGAAGGGAGTACAATCTATAAAATGAATAAATAGCTGGATAATAAAGAACAATTGGTTTTGAACACTAGATAATAGATGTCTTTGACATCCAACTATAGAAACTAAAAACTTATTATAATTTTTTAATGGCAGTTCCGAAAAAACGTACTTCTATCTCAAAAAAACGTATTCGTAAAAATATTTGGAAAAAGAAAGGATATTGGGCAGCATTGAAAGCCTTTTCGTTAGGTAAATCTCTTTCTACAAGGAATTCAAAAAGTTTTTTTTATGCAACAAATAAATAATCAAAGATTGGAATAATCTGAGTTGTTTTGATTCGAAAAACAGTAAGTCTAATTTGTTTCTAATTTATTTATAAGTTTTATTTTATATTACAAGTTAGAAAAAATTTTTAAATTATAAATTATAATAAAATAATATTCTATTAAGTTAATATTTATATATTTAAATAGGTTAATATAAAAATATAAAATGAAAATAAAAAATATCTAAATATAAATATTTATATTCTATAATGTTTTGAACCGATCAATAGCAATCGTAAATTTCATTTGTTTCGCTTTTATAATAAAAATAAAAAAAAATTCTTGTGTATACTTAAATTTAAATAAAAATGCTATACCCTTTTTTTTTTTTTGAAATAAAGAATAAATGCAAGAACAAGATTTTAACTTTCTTTTGAGTATGCTTTATCGTTTTTATGATGGGGAAAATAAAAATCCCCATCGATTCGATAATAAAAAAAAATTAGATTTTATTGTCTATATTTTATAGCATAACTCTAGTACTTAGTGTATTAAATATATATTGAATATTTTTATTAAACTAATTAGAGAAGAGCATATAGAAAATTTGTAGTCACTAATAGGTTGTTCAAACTAATTAATTAAATTCAAAATGTGTTTTATAAATCATTCTTTCTTTAAATTATTATCAATAGATATACCCTAACTTTTAGTTTAACCCAATTAATAAAAAAAATCCTTTTACTTTTTTTATTTTTAAGTGATTATAGGACGAATATGCCAAGTTTAGATCCTATGTTTCAACTGGAAGATCAATCAAAAATAAATAAATTTATATTGAATTGATTACTTCACTCTCGACAATTGAATAAAAAAAGGTTATTATGATTTCGAACAAGCCGCTATGGTGAAATCGGTAGACACGCTGCTCTTAGGAAGCAGTGCTATAGCATCTCGGTTCGAGTCCGAGTGGCGGCATGGCCTCTTCTAAATTATAAAAGAGTAAGTCCTATACTGAATTCAATTCCCCCCCCTTTTTTTTTATTTTTATGATTTTTTCAACTTTACAGCATATATTAACACATATATCCTTTTCAGTCGTTTCAATTGTAATTACAATTCATTTACTAACCTTATTAGTAAATGAAATCGTAGGATTATATAATTCGTCAGAAAAGGGGATGATGGTTACTTTTTCCTGTATAACAGGATTATTAGTTACTCGTTGTATTTATTTACAACATTTACCATTAAGTAATTTATATGAATCATTAATCTTTCTTTCATGGAGTTTCTCCAGTATTCATATGGTTCCGTATTTTAAAAAAAAAAAAAAATATTTAAATTTAAACGCAATAACCGCGCCAAGTGCTATTTTTACCCAAGGTTTTGCTACTTCGGGTCTTTTAACTGAAATGAATCGATCCGAAATATTAGTACCCGCTCTCCAATCCCATTGGTTAATGATGCACGTAAGTATGATGATATTGGGCTATGCAGCTCTCTTATGCGGATCATTATTATCACTAATTCTTCTAGTCATTACATTTCAAAATTTCATAAGGATTTTTACTAAAATAAAAAATTTAGTAAAGGAGCCATTTGCGCCGGGCGAGATTCAATACATAATAGAAAAAAATAATTGTTTAATAAACACTTCTTTTCTTTCTTCTAGGAATTATTACAGGTTTCAATTGATTCAACAATTGGATCTTTGGAGTTATCGTATTATTAGTTTAGGCTTTATCTTTTTAACGATAGGTATTCTTTCGGGAGCAGTATGGGCTAATGAAGCATGGGGATCATATTGGAATTGGGATCCAAAGGAGACTTGGGCATTTATTACTTGGACCATATTTGCAATTTATTTACATACTCGAACAAATAAAAATTTTGAAAGTGTAAATTCTGCAATTGTGGCCTCGACGGGCTTTCTTTTAATTTGGATATGCTATTTTGGGGTTAATTTATTAGGAATAGGGTTGCATAGTTATGGTTCATTTCCATTAACATCTAATTGAATTTAAGAAAGGAAAGTACTTGAAAAATACAAAATAAACATAGAACAGTATAAGTGTATATAAGAAAACTTCGTGTAATCAAGCGAGAACCTTTAGTTTTGATTTTATTCATTTCCATTAGTTGATTCAAAAAGGTTCTCGCTTGATTACATACCTAGTAATAATATAATTATTACTTTATTTTTCTCAAATTTAAGAGAAAAAAAGGACTTTTTTTTCATTGTCGAACAAACAATTTTAAAAATAATAGGATTTTTGTTTGATTTTTTGGTTTACTCACGAAAACTATGGATAAAAATAATTAGAGAGAAGAGCTTCGACTTTGTCAACTGATAGTGAGAAAACGAAATCTGGATAAATACCAATGGATATTATGGGTAAAAGAATAGAGATCGAAACAAACAATTCTCGCGGCCCAGAATCAACAAAATAAGAGTTTGGGGCATTAAAAAGCTTGTATCCATAGAACATCTGGCGTAACATAGATAATGAATAAATAGGAGTTAATATTATTCCAATTGCCATTACAAACGTAATTAGTATTTTTGGCATTAAAAGAAATTTTTGGCTAGTAAGTATTCCAAAAAATACTATCAATTCTGCAACAAAACCGCTCATGCCCGGTACTGCAAGAGAGGCCATTGATAACATACTGAAAGTCGTAAATATTTTTGGAAGTGTGATAGCCATTCCGCCCATTTCATCGAGATAAACGAGACGTATTCGATCATAACTCGTTCCTGCCAAGAAAAAAAGTGCAGCTCCAATAAATCCATGAGAGATTATTTGTAAAATGGATCCGTTTAGTCCTGTCTCGCTTATAGAACTAAGTCCTATAATTATGAAACCCATATGAGATACGGAGGAATAAGCTATTCTTTTTTTTAAATTACGTTGACCGGGAGATGTTGAAGCTGCATAGATTATTTGAATTGTGCCGACCATCATCAACCAAGGAGAAAATATAGAATGGGCGCGGGGTAATAATTCCATATTGATCCGAACCAATCCATACGCTCCCATTTTTAATAAGATTCCGGCTAGAAGCATACAAGTACTGTAATGTGCCTCTCCATGAGTGTCTGGTAACCAAGTATGTAAGGGTATAATCGGCGATTTAACAGCAAAAGCAATAAAAAATCCAATATATAATATAATTTCGAGTGCTACAGGATACGATTGATTAGCTGATGTTTCAAAATTTAATGTTGGTTCATTAGAACCAGCTAAACAAATACCTAGAATTGCCATTAATAAAAAGGCGGAACTTCCTGCAGTGTACAAAATAAATTTTGTAGCTGAATACAAACGTTTCTTTCCTCCCCACATGGATATAAGTAGATAAACTGGAATTAATTCTAATTCCCACATGATGAAAAAAAGTAAAATGTCTTGAGAGGAAAAAGGTCCTATTTGACCGCTATACATTGCTAACATAAGGAAATGGAATAATCGGGACTCTCGAGTAACCGGCCGAGCCGCTAAAGTAGCTAAAGTTGTTATAAACCCCGTCAGTAAAACGGGTCCTATAGAAATTCCATCTATTCCCAATCTCCAGGAAAAATCAAAAAAATCGATCCATTTATAATTCTCTGTCAATTGGATTAATGGCTCGTCGAATTGGAAATGATACCCGAATGCATAGGTTGTTAGAAGGAGTTCTATAATACAAATACATATGGTATACCACCTAATTACCTTATTTCCTCTATGAGGAAATAAAAAAATTAAGGAACCCGCAAATATTGGAAAAACTACAACTATCGTTAACCAAGGAAAAAAATTCGTGGTAAAAACAAGATACACTTGGACCAGAAAAGTGCGTGCTCAAAAAAATATATTTTTTTTGAGCACGCGCTTTTGTCGGTAAAGGTAAAAAAATAAAATGTAGTCGTATTCAAGTCGGATTTTTTGGAACGTATCAATAAGCTAGACCCATACTTCGAGTTGTTTCATGCCACAAATAAACTCGAACACTCAAGAAATCCGTTGGACAGGCGGATTCACATCTTTTACAACCCACACAGTCCTCTGTTCTTGGAGCAGAAGCAATTTGCTTAGCTTTACACCCATCCCAAGGTATCATTTCTAATACATCTGTGGGGCAAGCTCGGACACATTGAGTACACCCTATACACGTATCATAAATCTTTACGGAATGTGACATTGGATCTATCGATTATTTTTTTTAATAAAACATTTTCGATCTAGTAAATGAATCATATATTTAGATACCAGATGAATCAACGATTTAGATTTACCAGAATTTTTCTAATCAATCTACTTAGGGATGGGATCGACTCGTGGGAAAGCACCAAGATACTTTGATTTCTTATATTTTCGCAAACATGACCATACATTATGTATAATACATGCTAATTAGAATTTATGAATATTCTAATTTTTATAGTTTGGTTAATACTACTTAATAATTCATATTACTTATTCAACAAATTCGATTGATTGATATGAGTTGATTTTCTATTACGATAAATTGACGAAACAATAGCTGGTCCAATAGCTGCTTCAGCGGCTGCAATGCCTATAACAAAAATGGAGAAAATATTTCCTTTTAATTGGCGACTATCAAAAAAATCAGCAAATGTTACTAAATTTATATTAACCGCATTCAGTATAAGTTCAAGACACATAAGAGCTCTAACCATATTTCGGCTGGTGATCAATCCATATATGCCGATAGAAAATAAGTAGGCACTCAAAACAAGTACATGTTCGAGCATCATTAACCAACTCCTTATTAATTTCGATTCATTTAAATATAATATGAACAATAAGACAACGCATTCAATTGACTAGTATATAAAAAAAGTATGGAACAAAGAAATATATTGGGAATAGGTCGAATAAAATAATTTCTATTTTAGACATAAACAATTTTAAATTATAATTGAAGGGAAAGAAATGTGATAAGACAAAATAAAGTTTAATTTGTTTATAATTTGAAAGATTTATTATTGGCGCGCCACGGAAATTGCACCTATCAAAGCGGCTAAAAGAATTATCGAAATGAATTCAAATGGAAGAAAAAAATCTGTTGATAAATGAATTCCAATTTGTTGACTATTACTTATCAAATCGTGCTCTATAATCTGGTTTGATCTTGTAGTCCAAATAATGCCATACCATGATGTATCTGTAATAATAGATATTAGGAAACCAAAAATACTTGTACAAACCAGCAAAGTAACCCCATTCCCAAGGGTCCAAAGATTAAAATCTTTGTAATATTCTGAACTATTCATAAACATCACAGCAAATATGATTAAAACATTTATAGCTCCCACGTAAATAAGGAGTTGGGCAGCAGCTACAAAATAGGAATTTGATAGAATATAGAATAGAGATATAGAAACAAGAACTAATCCCAACGAAAAGGCACAATAAATTGGGTTGGTAAGTAATACTACTCCTATACCTCCTAAGATAAGACCTAATCCCAGAAAAACTAAAAGAAAATCATGTATGGGTCCATGCAAATCCATTATATGTAAGATAAGAGATAGATAAATCGAAATCTTTTTCATGACCTTATTGAGAACCAGACCAGAAAAAATAATTGATGATTCATAAGAAATTTCTACTTGCATTAAATCCTAAGAGGTGTGAATTAGTGTGGATACATTTATTGTACAAATTTCATGTTTTTTATGAATAGAGTAAGAGTTGCTCGAATACGAAACTATCCATTTCGAAATAATATCAGAGATATTAATTAATGAAATTTCAATACAAATTAAGACGTAATTCTTACCAACCAATCACCTGTTGATATTTGTAGTTCTTGATTATTGAGACCAAACAAAAAGGAAAAACTCATTTCTTTAAATCAAAACTAAACCCTAGAAATTCCAAAATTTTCTTTAATCAAGGATTTACTTATTTTTTATTTGAGTCGAATTCAAAATTGTTCGAATTGTATAATCATCAATTACTGCCATTGGTAAACGACCCAGGGCAATTTGATTATAATTCAATTCGTGACGATCATAAGTAGAAAGTTCATATTCTTCAGTCATTGATAAACAATTTGTTGGACAATACTCAACACAGTTACCACAAAATATACAGATTCCGAAATCAATACTGTAATTAAGTAATCGTTTCTTGCGAATATCAGTTTCCAATTTCCAATCAACGACGGGTAGATCTATAGGACATACACGAACACATACTTCACAAGCAATACATTTATCAAATTCAAAATGGATTCGACCACGGAACCGCTCCGCGGTGATTACCTTTTCATAAGGATATTGAATAGTTATGGGTAAACGATTTACGTGGGATAAGGTAATCATGAAACTTTGACCAATGTACCTTGCAGCCCGTACTGTTTGTTGACCATAGTTCATGAACCCAGTTATCATAGGGAACATATCGTGAATATATATATATATAATTTTATCTTTGTTTCTTTCTCTTATTTGATCCAAGTAGGAAATATAGAATATCATATGATATTCTTTTACAGTGAAAATAGTTGAGAAGAAGTTGTTAATAATAGATTACCGAGAGATATAGGTAAAAGAAATTTCCATCCAAGATTCAATAGCTGGTCCATTCTTATCCTAGGTAAAGTCCATCTTGTTGTGATAGGAATGAACAAGAACAAATAAGTTTTAGCTAATGTAATAAACATATCAATTGTCGGTTCAAAAACACCGTATGCTTTATTTATTTCAAAAAACTCAGAAACAAATATGTACGGAATAGAGAAATTCCAACCGCCCAAATAAAGAACTGTTACAAATAATGAAGAAACTAATAGGTTTAAATAGGAAGCAACGTAAAATAAACCAAATTTGATACCTGAGTATTCGGTTTGATAACCTGCTACTAATTCTTCTTCTGCTTCTGGTAAATCAAAAGGTAATCTTTCACATTCTGCTAGCGAAGAAATTAGAAAAATAATAAACCCTATAGGTTGACGCCACAAATTCCACCCCCCAAAACCGTATTTTGATTGTGTCTCAACTATATCAACTGTACTTGAACTATTAGATAATTATAGTCGGTGATACCATCACTGTTTCCATCGCTATTCCAGAACCGTACATGAGATTTTCACCGCATACGGCTCCTTGAGGACCTTAAATAAATCTAAAGGTTGGGTCGTATTATTTTTTATCTTGATCTGTTTATAAGATGTATAAGATTAAAATTTTTTGTACGATCCCGAATTAGACCAATTAAATTCTGTATGTTCTGCTTTAATAATAATTTATATTATTTATAATATAAATAATATAAATTATAAAAATTTAAAGTGCTTCTGAATTGATCTCATCCTTTGATTTAAAAATTTCAGTAATCATTTTAAGTTTTCCTTGTTGAGTAATAACTTAATTCTTCAATCAAATACTCCTTATAAAGATATCAATAACCCTTACTTTTCACTTACGAAAAGAAGTATACATTAATTCATGAATTATGATACGAATGCTATCTATATAAATATGAATATAGAAAGGAAAGAATAAAAAATAAAATATATAAAAAATAAAATATATTTTTTATTCTTTTTTATACTATAATTGCATTTCTTTCTATTTTTTTTTTTTCGTTTCTATTCTTCTTTCTGTTTCTGCGAAAAGTGGGTTTACAAAATCAAAACAAAGGATTTTTTCGTTTCCGATAGTCATTTATTTAATCGACGGATAGGAGCATACTCTGGATCGGAATCGTGGGGAGTACTGCCTGATCATTTCTACCAACTTAAAGCCCCAATTAATATTCTTTAAGTACATTATGCAGAAATATTATTTTACATAATCTCCATTACAAATCCTTTGTGTATTTTGGTGTTTCTACTCATCCACTCGTTTTTGTTCAATCATCAAAGGTAATCCATGTACGATAATACATACAAACGATAGTGAAAACTCACTATGGTGTATCTTTTTAACCCGCTTCAAGTCAGGATGACTAATTACCTAATCTTGGGGCAAACGCTTTCTTCCGCTTATGTTTATCCGTTCAACTCTCTAACTCTTATACATAGAAAATGAGACTCAAGTTTTTTACTGCCAATTTTTATCTATAAGCTGTTTTCTTTCACTCATATAACTTTCTGATTTAGTTCATCCAGCCGAATACTGAATAAAAAATGAAGATATTTACTCAATTCATTCCGCCATAAAGGAAGAAATAGAGAAAAATTTATGTCTTAACGAGTCGCACGTAGAGATATTGATAACACACATAAAGTTAATGGTATTTCATAACTAATCGATTGAGCAGCAGCTCGTAGACCACCTAAAAAAGAATATTTATTATTTGACCCGTATCCTGACATAAGAAGGCCAATGGGAGAAATACTTGAAACGGAAATCCATAAAAAAAGACCGATATTGAGATCCGATAAAACAAGGCGAGAACCAAAAGGAACTACTGAATAGCTTACTAAAATGGATATGACCGCTATGGATGGTCCGATACTGAATAAACGAGTATCTCCTCTAGATGGAAAGAGATTTTCTTTGAAAAGAAGTTTTGCCCCATCGGCTAAAGCTTGAAGAACTCCTAAAGGTCCGGCGTATTCAGGGCCAATACGTTGTTGTAGCCCTGCGGATATTTCTCTTTCTAACCATACAATTACTAGTACACCCATTGTGATTCCCAATACAGGAGTAAAAATAGGAATAAGTATCCATATAATTCCATAAGCCTCTTTTAACAATTCCAATCTAGAAAAAGAATTGATATCTTGTACTGCTGTTCTATCAATTATCATTTCAACGATCAACTTCTCCCATAATGATATCTATGCTACCGAGTATTGTCATAATATCAGCCAATTTCATTCTTTTAACTAACTGAGGAAGAATTTGCAAATTGATAAAACCTGGCGGTCGAATTTTACACCTCCAAGGAAAAACGCTCTGATCCCCTATTAGAAAAATTCCCAATTCTCCCTTTGGGGCTTCAACTCTCACATAGAGTTCTTGTTTCGGCAATTCAAATGTAGGAGAAGGTTTTTTACTAATAAATCGATAGTCAAAATCATTCCATTCTGGATTCCTTTCTCTATCAAAGTATCGGTTTTCTAAATTCTCATACGGCCCCCCCGGAATTCCTTCTAGAGCCTGTTGAATTATTTTTATGGATTCTGTCATTTCTCCAATTCGAACTAGATAACGAGCTAATGAATCTCCTTCTTTTTGCCACTGTATTTCCCAATCAAATTCGTCGTAACACTCATAATGATCAACTTTACGGAGATCCCATTGTATTCCAGAAGCTCGTAGCATTGGTCCTGATAAACCCCAATTTTTTACTTCCTCTCTCCCAATAATGCCTACCCCTTCAACTCGTTCTAAAAAAATAGGATTTCGTGTAATAAGTTTTTGATATTCAGTAACTCCTGTTAAAAAATAATCGCAAAAATCTAAACATTTATCGATCCAGCCATAAGGTAAATCGGCCGCTACTCCTCCAATACGAAAAAAATTATGCATCATTCTCATACCAGTGGCGGCTTCAAATAGATCATATACTAATTCTCTTTCTCTGAAAATATAGAAGAAAGGAGTCTGCGCCCCGAGATCTGCCATAAAAGGACCGAGCCATAAGAGATGCGAAGCTATACGACTCAACTCCAACATAATTGTTCGGATATAGCTGGCTCTTTTAGGTACTTGGATATTTCCCAACAACTCTGGCCCGTTTACGGTTATTGCTTCTGTGAACATGGTAGCTAAATAATCCCAACGTGTTACATAAGGCAGATATTGTATAATTGTTCGGTTTTCCGCAATTTTTTCCATTCCTCGATGTAAATATCCTAATATTGGTTCACAATCAATAACATCTTCACCGTCGAGAGTAACAATGAGTCGAAGAACACCATGCATTGATGGGTGGTGGGGGCCCATATTTACTATCATGAGGTCATTTCTTGCAGCTGGTATATTCATAGGTTTTTCCTCCGTTCATTCTTTCATGAATTACTGAAAGTTAAAATAAGTTCATTAAAATTCAAGATCTAATAAATCAAATAATTCAAAACGACTCTTCAAATCAAATTAACGCGTTTTTGAGTACCGAATATTTAACTGATTAATTAATTGTTTATAACGTATTCTATTTTTCTTTGACAAATAAGACAGCATCCTTTGGCGTTTTCCCAAAATTTTACGGAGGCCTCTCTTAGATAAATAGTCTTTTCTGTGTAATTCCAAATGTGACGAAAGTGTTCGTATCCTATTAGTGAGCCTTAGTATTTGAAATGCAACAGACCCCCTCTTTTCTTCTTTTTCTTCGTACGAAATAATCGAGATGAATGACTTTTTTACCATGAAATTAAATCTTTTCCCCCTCTCCCCCCACTGGCCCTTATTACTATATATTTTTATTGATCAATAATAATAGTGCTACTCATTTTTTTTTGGTATACACAATAGAATAAAACAATCTTAATTTTGTTAAAAATTAGCAATTTAAAAATTGTATTCGAATAGGTAGACAAAAAGATGGTTGTCTACACTCACAAAAGATAAAAAATTCTACCCCTAAAATTTAAAAATAAAATAAATGATGAAAAAATATTCGTCATTTATAGATATTGATATGTCATTGAATTAGTATCATGTATCAGAATGGAATGTAAAAAAACGTATGCGTGCTTCTTTTTGTCTTCATATACGCAATCCAGCACGGGAAATAAAGTAAATCCATCTGTATTTAACTTTTTTTCAGTACACGGTCAATTCATTTTTAAATTGCGGATACATATGTGTCCTTACCATACTGAAACGACTACCATTATTGGTATCAAACCAATATCGATTGATACAAGCGAAATCTTCTAATCGATAATTAGGCCAAAGAAAGAACTTTAATTTAATTAGTGTATTTTTATCTCTTTTTCTTTTATTCAAAACTGGACTCTTTACCGTATTTTCATTACAAAATGTCACATTTAGGGACATACCATTTCTATTCATAAAATAGAAACAAATTAGAATTCTCAATTCTCTACGACGTCTAGGGGATAAAATACTTTCAGGAACAAACAAATCATAATGATTTTTGTCTCTATTTTCAGCCATCTTTTGATGTTTTGGAATGAATTCATCAGAATTTTTCTTATTAACCTGAGCTTTTTCTCGGTGCCTTTGATTAATTGTGTACTTACTCTTATGAACCACAGAAATACCTATAGTTTGATACATAAAAAATTGTCCTTCCTTTTTTATAGACAGACGAATGGGTTCGATAAGTAATATTCCCTTTTTAAGCAATTCTGTAAGAGTTAAATTTTTCTGAATCATTAAAATATCCAGATTCAGCTCGCCCCTTTGAATAGAGGCTATAGTAACTTCTTTTGGGTTTATCAGTCTAAGCAGGAGACAATATACTTTAATGTTATTCATTGTTTTTTGATTTAAAAGATCATCCCATCTCAATTGAAAAAGCAAATATCTTTTTAGTAAGAAATCAAACTCTGCGTCTATGTTTATGTTCTTCTTGTATTGTTTTTTCTTTTTTTTCATCTTTGATACCGCAGAATTTTCTTCAATATCTTTTTCGTGCTTTAAAAGAGTTGATTCAAAATCTGTTTGGACTGCGCATTTTTTTTCTCTTTGATTTTCTTTTTTTAATTCAAGAGATTTTTTTTCATTTGAAAAAATTGATATAAATCTTTTTTTTTTTACAGTGGTGTTTTTATTTTCACTGGCATTTTCGTTTACATTAAAAAGAAATTTGATTGGTCTGTCCCATGAATTAATTTTATACGAATTATACAGTATTAAAAATTCTGGGAAAAACCAAAGCTCGAAATTTGATATGGGACAACTTATTATTTCTTCATTCATTCTCATCCAATCAAAAAGTTTTGTTTTATTGGATGGGTTGATTTCTTTATTTTGATGAATCGTAGGATAAAAAAGACTTTTCTTGTCGATTTTATCAATTATTTTATAATTATAATTATTAGCCCTAATCTTAGTATATTTATTCTTGTCGGTGTCAGTATCCATATTGCTCCAAGCCCCAATATCGATTTTCTTCCTAAGACGAAAATTGAGAAATATACAATCAAAATATTTTCTATCCGGATTTGTCTTTATATCTATAATATCTATAATATTATTTTCTACTAGATAATTATTGATCGGAATACCCATCGGCGTATTAAAAAATTTTCGTTTATGTTCGTTGGAATTATAAAAAATATATTGGTTATGATTTACTTGTAAGGGGAATCCAAAAATATAAGAATCTTTCTTATCCTTATACTTAATAAAATTATATGATAAAAGATTGTATCTATGTTGTTTTTTAACATTTTTTTTTTTTTTTTCGAAGTTAATTAATTGGTTTTTTTCATATGAATAACGTTTGTTTAAATGTTTATTTTGAACTATAAAGTTTTGATTTACTATATTTTTCCTTTTTTGTGGTACTAACGTAGACTGAGATAAATCATCTTGATAATAACCTTTTATCCAATTTTTACATTGATGTATTCCAGAATTTCGTAGGTTCTTATGTCTTAAATCGGAATGTAATATTTTATGTGTTCCAAAAAAATAATCCTTTATTTCATTCTTAAGAAAAAGAGATCTTTCATTATATTGAAAGACATATCTCAATCTTAACTTATATAAATTATAAAAGTTAAAGACTGTTTTTTGTAATAATTTGTAAAATACATATGCTTGTGACAAATAAGATAAGTCACAAAAAGTATGTGAGTTCTTATTACTAATATTAGAAAGTGACTCTTTTATAGTATAAATAAGCTGAGTTTTCTTTTTTTTTGTGTTATCCATTTTTTCTTGATTTGTTTCATTTTTGTAAATATAGTTATTATAGGAACTGTATTTATTAAGAATTTTTTTTGGTGATTCAAAAAAAAAAGAAAAAAAAAGTTGTGCATTTTTTCTAGGAATATTACTGATATATAAAAATATATTTATATATATCCTTTCAATGAAAAAGTTTATAAAATAATTTGCTTTACGAATTAGTTGAACTTTTTTTCTTTTTAAAATATGCCTAATATTTTTTGGTGATTCCAATCTTTTATCATCATAACTCATTTTGTTAAAACTAATATTTATATGTAGGCTTATAAACTTTTTTTTTTTGTCTTTTGAAATTGTTTGTAGTTGATTGATGATTGTCTTTCTTCTATCAGTTAGATCTTGTATTTTTTTTTTTGTCAAAGAAAGAGTTGTGCAATTCGTGGATTCAATGTTAATCGATGATTCATGAATTATCTCATTATTTCTTATCAAAGTTTTTTCTTTTTTGCTTTCATTCAATTCATATATTTCTATTTGTCTCGATCCAAATAATATAATTTGGTTCATTTTTGATAATTCTTTTATTTTTTTTTTTATAAATTTAATGTTTTTATTTTTAATAAACCATTTTTTTCTTTCTTTTGAGATATTTATAAAAAAATTTCTTCTTTCTTTTAAAATTATTAGAACTCTAAAACATTTCTTTTTCAATTTTATAAGTTTTTTTTTGAGTTCTTTAAGAATAGGTTCAAAAAATGAAAGTTTTTTTCGTGGAGAACCAAAAGGAAGTTCAGTTTCCATTCCAAAAACTGTTAAAAAAAAAAAATCATTTTTTTGTTCTTTATTTTTCAGTGGATAGTTATAAGTTTCTCGTCGCTTAAACTTAGATTTGTGCCAAGGTTTCAGATGAAAAGGAAATAGGATCTTTATCTGAATACCGTCTCTTAACCAGTTTTTAGGAAATTCTTTTTCTGATAATTGAACGCCGTTATAGGTGCATTTAACATGCATTTCTCTCTTCCAATCCTTTAAATCCTCGGACCATTCGGGAAATTGAAATAATAGTATACGACCGATATTTTTAACTATTATCAATGATGGTAATATAATATATTTTCTCAGAATTGATTGGGTTATTAATAAAAGACCTCTTATTACTTGAGCAACTCCAAACCTAGCCCAGGCTTTTCCTACTTCTATACGTGTTTTCTCTCTTCTTTTTTGTTCTTCTCTTTTCTTAGCTTTTTTTTTAGTACTTTCTTTTGCCCTTTTCTCTGTATAATCTATAATTTTTAATTCTGTGTTTTTCCATAGCCAATTTTGGAAATTTTTTTTAATTGGC